ATAAGGATCGGACACCCATATTCCAGGACCATACAACCCCGTTACATGAAATGCGCCAAAACCAAAACAAGCCAACCCTGAAAGAAATAAATGAATTCCAAAAATCTTGGGCAAATCCAAAGAAGGTTTTCCTGTACGTTCATCAGTAAATATTGCTAGATCCCAATACACCCAATGCCAAATAGATGCCAAGAAGCACAAGCCAGAAAACACAATATGCGCTCCAGCCACACCTTCATAACTCCAAATGCCTGGATTCGTTATAGTTCCTCCTGTGATACTCCAACCGCCCCATGAATTGGTTATTCCTAAACGAGTCATAAAGGGTATAACGAACATGCCTTGTCTCCACATTGGATCAAGAACGGGATCAGAAGGATCAAAAACTGCTAATTCGTATAGAGCCATCGAACCGGCCCAACCAGCAACCAGAGCTGTATGCATTATATGGACAGCAATCAACCGACCGGGATCATTCAATACAACTGTATGAACACGATACCAAGGCAAACCCATGGAAATACCCCTTTTATCAAAGAAAAATAGACACTATGTAACTTTATTGCATTGAAAAACTATGCTATGGATCTCCCCCATTCAGTGGATTATCTCAGAGCAGGAGTTAATATTTGTTCGATTCTGTTGTGGCAATAATGAAACAATTCTGTTCGTAGGAACAAAGAGAAGCAGATCTATTCTATACCCGATAAGTATCAATACGCAATGGTGGGTTGAACCTCTTTTCTATGAGTGAATACACCCGTACTTGTTCATTATTCGAAGGACCTATTCGTAAGACTTTTTTTATTTAGTTTTTTTTATTCTTCCGTCCTTTATGACCTTATCCCATATATGAATAAAAAATATTCAAATATAATAACGGCTAATACTAATATTATGACGACAATTTACCCCCTAAATTACGTTTCCACATCAAAGTGAAATCTAGTACTTAATTTTCTTTCTTTTTATGCCTATTGGTGTTCCAAAAGTACCTTTTCGAAGTCCTGGAGAGGAAGATGCATCTTGGGTTGATGTATAGTGTGACTTGTCAGATATATTGGGTCATATGGGATTTCCCCGTTCTCTCCCCCGATAGAGATATCCTCTGTTTCACCCAAGAAAGATTGATTTAATTATCAAAAATTTGGAGCGTGAAGTGCAATTAGATTTGGATCCATTTTGGGGGATCTAAATTAATATTATCATATCAATTAAAATAATTTATGGTTGACTTGGTTGGACCAATAAAATGAAGTATCCAGTCTCCGTTTAGAAAAAACCCAATCTGTAATAGATCCATGATTATTACTTGTACCATAAACGCCCCCCCCCTTTTTTTTTATTTTATTATATACAAAATATACAAATACAAAATATACAAATAGGAGTGATCTCAAAGTGTTAATCAATCGAATAATATGATGAATATGTCGAATATTTGACGGAAGACATCAAATAAAATAAATTGAAACAAAATAAAGAAGTGGTATTGGGAAGCATTTGTCCTATATGCGCAAATTGAAATCGGGCATATCTTTACCTGGAGTAGAGCATAAACCTAAAAGAATTGAAGAGGCCCATTCAGGAACAAGAAAATTACATCGTGATTTGGATTGGATCTCGATGAAACAATACATCAATGAAAAGTTAGTTCGATACGTTTAGTGAATTTTTGTTTATTGTAGTATATATTTATAGTATAGAGAAACAAGCTAAAACTTATCTTTCTTGAACACATAGAAGAAAAGTTTCCTTTGCTAAAAGTTAGACAGAGCCTACTATGCAAAAAGAAAGGGGGCTGGAATCTACACATTGATTTGTTTTTTTTTTTCACAATTTTATTTTTTTTTTGAACCGTATGCATCAAAAGGTGCGTGTACGGTTCCTAAGGGATAGTACTTTATACTATCCTAATCAACCGACTTTATCGAGAAAGATTGCTTTTTTTAGGCCAAGAGGTTGATAGTGAGATCTCCAATCAACTTATTGGTCTTATGGTATATCTCAGTATAGAGGATGATACCAAGGATCTCTATTTGTTTATAAACTCTCCCGGAGGATGGGTAATACCCGGAGTAGCTATTTATGATACCATGCAATTTGTACGACCAGATGTACATACAATATGCATGGGGTTGGCCGCTTCAATGGGATCCTTTATCCTGGTCGGAGGAGAAATTACCAAACGTCTAGCATTCCCTCACGCTTGGCGCCATTGAGTTTTTTATTTTTCATTTGAGAGAAAAAAGACTATGCCTTCGCAGGAATATTAAGTAATAATAGCATGGCACTTCGAATTCAATATGAGAAAATTATTATTATTTTTTCAAACATTAGATTATGTATTGAAAGAGTAGTATGAGATAAAAGGTATTTCCGATTGTTTCTTATCTATCGGGAATCCATTTCAGCGTCACAAACTTTTTTTCGCACTGTCATAGATATAGAGTAGAAAAAAAAAAAGAAATAAAATTTTCCTTAGCTCAAAAAGAAACTTTGGGATTGCTGAATCACAGAGACCATAAATATATGAAGCAACGGAACCATCATAGTATTTTTGAACTTGCCCGAAAGGAAGGGTGGTAATTGGATCATTTGCCAATCCGGGTCTTATAGATCCTATATTTTCTCAAAGTAAATTCCATTATATAGCCGTATGCACTGCACAAAAGATGCCTGTACGGTTGTTCAATTTATCTTTTTTTTTATTCTTTTGTTTTCACCTCATTATGCAAGATAGAGGAACCATTGATTTATCATCAGGGTAATGATCCATCAACCCGCTAGCTCTTTTTATGAGGCACAAACGGGAGAATTTATCCTGGAAGCGGAAGAACTACTAAAATTGCGCGAAACCATCACAAGGGTTTATGTACAAAGAACGGGCAAACCCTTATGGATTGTATCCGAAGATATGGAAAGGGATGTTTTTATGTCAGCAACAGAAGCCCAAGCTCATGGAATTGTTGATCTTGTAGCGGTTGGTTGAATGAAAATAGCAAAGATTTCGCGTCAATCTGTGATTTTTTTTAGATTCTTACCGCGTTTAATAATCTATATTTAAAAAATTTAATAATCTATATTAAGAATTAATAGTAGTAGAATACAAACAGAAGCAATTGATAATAATCCGGTTAGGATCGATCTAAACCAGCCTAGTATGTATATGATTCAGCATGCCAACGATTAAACAACTTATTAGAAACACAAGACAGCCAATAAGAAATATCACGAAATCCCCCGCTCTTCGGGGATGTCCTCAGCGCCGAGGAACATGTACTAGGGTGTATGTGTGACGCGTTCAAATCATGAGCTGGTACACAAGACAAGAAAGTAAAGCCCTTTTCCAGTATCAATGATCAGTACCAGTGAATAGGATAGAATGGAAGAATTCCACTCACTATCCTAAAAACAATCCCTTATATCCCTGTGTATGCAATTTATGGTTTCCATTGGTGCAAATCCAATCACCTGAATTTAATTTAAGATGAAAAGCAATTCCCCATTGGTAAAAAAGGGTTATCCATTAAGCGGGGGAAATAAGCAGAAAAATGATGTTCCCACTTTTGCAAGAGCGGACTCACAGGGTCAGCTACCTAGCTAAATTTCATAATTAAATACCGTTACTGTATAGGTAGATCTCGTTGTGAAAGACCTATTACTAAATAATTAATGGGTAGAGCCAAAGGGTGTGAACTGTACAAGTTACCAATAAATATTGATTAAGGAAGGGGCTCCGGTGTATAGAGAGGACCTCACCGTTTAAGAAGTAACCATAGAAACGATGGAACCACTATTATTTTATTCATTCATAATTTACTATTTTTTTTAGGCATTTCGCCGCTAAATAAAAAATAGTGGTCGGGAAGGTTATAGTAGCAAAAGCCATTGGAATTTTTATTTTATACATTGGAAGAATCCGTTTTGTTATCAATCGATCAGTAAAGAGGAAAAGAATAATTGAAAGAACAGAAATAAACAATCAATTAGTTATTCATCAAAGTTTTATTTATTCAATGACCAGAATTAGACGAGGATATGTAGCTCGTAAACGTAGAACAAAAATTCGTTTATTTGCATCAAGCTTTCGGGGGGCTCATTCAAGACTGACTCGAACTATTACTCAACAGAAAATAAGAGCTTTGGTTTCTGCTCATCGGGATAGAGATAGGCAAAAGAGAGATTTTCGTCGTTTGTGGATTACTCGGATAAATGCAGTAATTCGTGAGAGTAGGGTATCCTATAGTTATAGTAGATTAATACATGATCTGTATAAGAGGAAATTACTTCTTAATCGTAAAATACTTGCACAAATAGCTATATTAAATAGGAATTGTCTTTATATGATTTCCAATGAGATCATAAAATAAAAAGAAAGGGATTGTAAGGAATACACAAAAAAAATTTAAATGACGTTCCCCGGAGACTAAACTCCGGGAAGGTATAGTCAAAATTAGTATGATAAAAAATTGATAAAAAGTCATCAAAATGAGACTGAGTGAATAAAAAAAAAAGATTTATTCTTCCCCGACTCTGTGAATCTTTTTTCTTACGACACTGAAATCTAGATTCTTGGATTTTTCTAACAAAACAGCCATCCACGTTTGAATTCGGATTGGAATTTGGATTCGATTGAAGAGTAAGTCTATTTATTTCTGGTTCGAAAACTAGTAGTTCTGGCGGTCGACTCGGTTCTTTCAAACTTTTTCTCGTTATTAAGAAAAGGTAACAAAGATAAAATACGAGCTTGTTTTATAGCGATAGTAATTAATCGTTGTTGTTTCAAGGTCAATCTATTCACTCGTCTAGATAATATCTTTCCTTGTTCACTAATAAACCGACTAATTAAACTCATATTTCTATAATCAATTCGATCCCCCGATTGGATCGGGGGCAAACGCCTACGAAAAGATCGTTTGGATTTAAGAAAAGGTCGCTTGGATTTATCCATGGTTTGTTTATTCCTTATCCCTGAAAATCCTATTTCTATTCCAGTC